TGGTTACAGGTCAGTCACCTGACTATTTCATCTTAAGAGCCTTTGGGTGTATATCTTATGTTCATGTGGATAAAAGAGTGAGGAGAAAGTTATCCCCGAAGGCAGAGACATGTGTATTTGTTGGATATAGTGATGAGCATAAAGGGTACCGATGCTTTTTTTCTCCTAAGACAGGAAAAATGGTTGTTTCCCGTCATGTAACGTTTGATGAGAATCATTTTTACTTTGCCACTTTAACCTCATCTACTACAGCGTCTTCTCCTAGTAAACCATGGTGTACTCCACCTGAGGAACCTTCAGATACGTCAAATGGAACTGGAACTCCAACAAGTCCAACTCACTCTATTGGCACAAGTGCTGAACAAAATAATCAAGATGAAAATGAAGTCACTGACCTCTCTCAAATTCAACATACTCCAGCTGTGCCATCAACCAACCCAAACCTGTCTCAGTCATCAGATTCTTCCAATGAAAGTGCTAGTTTGCCAAATACTTATCATCAAGGTGGTGATCAGGTTGAACCTGCAGAACAAGGTAATGCTCCACGACGATCCTCCCGCAGTGTTCAACCAAGGCGAGACTTTCCTATAGAAAATTGTGCACTCCAAGGGAGCACCATAACAGAGCAATCCTCCACCAAAGCACAAGGTACAGAATCTGTCTTACACTCTGTTTTTCTTTCTACCAGCTCTCAAGATTCAGAACCAACATCTTTTCGTGAAGCTGCTAGTGACCCTAACTAAGTGGGTTGAAGCAATGAATGCAGAGATTCACGCTCTCCTTCAACATCACACATGGGAAATAGTGCCAAGACCTACAAAGAAAAATGTGATTGGAAGTAAGTGGGTTTCTAAAATCAAGTATAAACCGGATGGCACAATTGAAAGATTGAAAGCGAGACTAGTAGCGAAAGGCTATAATCAACAATATGGATTAGACTATGAAGAAACCTTCAGTTCAGTTGTGAAGGTCGGAACTGTAAGATTAGCATTAGCTATTGCAAACTGCTATGGTTGGAAGCTTCATCAACTAGATGTCAAAAATTCATTTTTGCATGGAGACCTACAAAAGTATATATGGAGCAACCACCAGGATATCATGTATTAGATGATTCTAAATGGGTTTGAAAATGGAGAAAGGAAATCCATGGGTTAAAGCAAGCCCCACGAGCCTGGTTTGAAAGCCTCGGCAAAACTCTTCTTTCTAATGGTTACAGTCGAAGCAAGTAAGACAACTCACTGTTTTTCAAGAGAGAAGGTGTGAAACAAATTATGGTACTTTTTTTTTATGTTGATGACATAATAGTTACAGGAAATGCAGAAGACGAAATTGATCAGCTAAAACTCATACTTGGTCATCAATTTGCCATGAAAGACCTGGGAGAACTAAAGTCTTTTTTGGGCATACAGGTTGAGCGCTCATCTAGTGGAATGAAGATCACTCAGAAGAAATATGCTCTTGATCTTCTAAAAAGATTTGGTTTGAATGACTGCAAACCGGCACCTACCCCTATGGTTCTTGGACAGCAATTCTCACAAAAAGAGAGTAACCCTGTCAAACATCCAGAGAAGTCAAGAAGTCTTGTGGGAGCACTTCAATATCTCACTCACTTTTACACGCCCAGATAAACCATTTGCTGTAAACCAAGTATGTCAATTCATGCATGATCCTCGTGAGTTACATCTTCAAGCTGCCAAGAGAATCCTTCGTTATGTGAAAGGAAGATTAGCAGATGGGCTTTTATTCCCTACTGTCAAAAGGCAACCTAATCTAGTTGCTTACTCAGATGCTGACTGGGGCGGAGATCCTGATTCAAGGAGATCAATTTCAGGTTTTTGTGTCTTCTTTGCTGTCTTATGCTTATGTTGGCATATTCTAATAGGAATTAGCCATATCGGAAATAGCCGGCAAAGTCAGCATCTTACCCGGCAAGCTCCGCATCTAGGATTCTGTAATCACACCCGGCGAAAGGCGATTCTTAATAGCCTAAGGTGCGTAGCGGTCCCCCACGGGACGGTAACTACCTCTAAGACGAGTGAAGAAAGAAGGGGGGATAATTTCTTTGAACATCTTTATCCCAGAATTCATCATCTGCAAGCAATCCACTTCCGTAAGAGCGTTGACTTCAGCTTCTTTTTGGCTACCCTTTAACTGACTCAACCTATTGCGGCTAATAGATATCTGCTTGCTTCTTGCTTACTTGCAACCTTTAGTTGATCTCCACCTTCAAGCTTTAGTACAAGCAACTCTTTCAAAAAGGGGAATTCCGGTCCCTCCCTATCCGAGATGTGCTCTTGAAAGATCTCCCTCGACAGCGCAGTTAGGTCTTAGAGAAGAAACTGATTTACCTAAGTAAGTAGCCAACTTCCGATAATCATTCCTTGCTTTGCGCTAGATTCAGTATGGTGATACACATTTTTGAAATAACAAGGGAAAATAGCTCTTCTTAAGAGAATAGAATGGCTGCTTTTGGGAGTTATCTTTCCCTCTAACCTGTCACTCGAAATGAAATAATAGAAGACAAAGCTACGCATTCACTCGTAGCACTCGTTAGGCCTCCCAAACAAATGAAAATGCCGACATGGAGCCATGCGCATGATTCAAAGAGTCACTAGAGGCGAAACTTAGTAAGAATACCCGGTAATGTCACGAATGGATGAAGCAAGCACTTTTAGATGGTATCGATCAGAGCCAATCAACCCTGTTCTTTCCTGATTATCGTCACAACAATGCCACTAGCCGAAATAGAATCCGTCAAGTAAGAGATAAGCCAGAGATCCAGATCATTTTAATACGTCACCGGTCCGAGATGGGCCTCATTGCGAAAAAGAGGATGTTCTTTCTATCACTAGGAGTAGTAGCGCTAGCGGCGCAGAAGGAGAAAGTAGCTAAGCGCTATGAAGCTATCTAGATAGTTTCCAGCTGAGGGAAATTGGCTTCTACCACTATTCTTCTTCTCCCCGAGGGTTGCTTGCTTCCATTCAGGTAGCTATTGCTGAGAAATGGCCGAAAAAAGGAAAGTCTTATTCCACTCGCTTTCTCTCTTTCTGTATCGGATTTTCAGCTTTCAAGCGCTACGCCCCTTTTTTTTTTTTTTTTTTTCCGTCTCTGAAGTGAGTGAAGTCAAGCTAGCGTCAGCAAATCGGACATAAGCAATACACGTAAATCCCCGTCCTTTAGAAAGACGATAGCGATTCCCTTCCAGTGTTTTAATTAAGAGTTCAAAGATACTAATTAATGCTAAAAACTGATTAATCGCGGACACCCTATAGCTATTGCAGTTAATCCATATCTGGAATTAGGTAAGACGAAGGGAGGAGTTATAAGAGTAACCTATAAGAATAAATGGTAGGAATACCCGGAGCGTAGCTCTCTCGGAACTTACCTCAGCGACTTGAAGCATTGCTTCCTATCGGCTTCGAGCCGAAAGAGAGTGAGATGGAACCCTGAAGAGATCTAGCGTTACGCAATCTTTCTAAGAAAGTAATTTCAGTCATCGATTGCCTGCTATTCCCACTTCCTGACGTGAGGAGTGAAAGGCTGGAAAGCAGTTCTTTTCCTAGGTTGACTCATGAGTTAGTGTGCAAGACCAATTGCTAGGCTTTCCTCTTTCTTAGATGTTCTAACAGTGGGATTTTCGCTTTGGTGGATTTCCCACCAAAGAACCATCCTTAGATCCCTAGTTTTAGAGCGGATTCTCCTTCTTTCTTTCCCGTTCCTGAAATCACAGAAGATGAATGCCAGGAGTCCATTAGGGGATTGGGCATCTTCTTCTTGTTCCCTCGGATGATAAAGGAAGAACTAGAACAAGAGAAGAGCCACCTTATTCCATGGACTTCAGGATTGTTTTGTTTACATCTTCTCTAATCAAAAGAAAAGCTCTTTGGATACTACAGAGCTTATTTCCGTGATTTCTTCAAATGTTGGAATAGATCTCAGAGTCAAGAATTCTGCAATGCAAAGAACGATTTTTGATGAGCTAAAGCTCTATGTTACCCTTGTTCGAATTCGAAAGTAAAACTCGAACTCAAAGGAAAGTACTTTCGGATAGCTACTTTCGTAAATGTGTACCTTGTTCTACAGATAAATAAATGGAACTAAAAAAACATCCATTTCAAAATGACTTACTTAACGAATATAATCGTTGAACGCTTTAGAGTGTAGTGGATAATTTTTCAAGGGGCAGAAGCGCCGATTCGGTATAAACTGGTCGAGACTTAACAGGACCGCGGGACGCAGGTCAAATCGGCACAAGAACCTGCTGGTATAGGAACAGTATACCTTAGGGAGACTAAACCAATTCCACTCCGAACGTCGAGATCTAGATTCGCATTGAAAGGAATTTGCTGAGAACGTGGTAGTGGCAATCATCTGGTGCGGAAGCTAGGAATCGGGAAATTCACCTGCAAGGGGTCGAGCTCTCCGTTTGGAGACAGAACAACGTTAGAAGTTCTTAGGCGTATGAAAGCTAGCGCTTTGGGGGAAATACCGATTTCTTTTTCAATAACATAGAATAAACAAACTTGCTTGGCAGACTGGAAGATAAAGGCAAGCAGCAAGATAGAGTGCCTTAACCTGCTCGCTGTGGACATAAGGATTGACGTGTGCCGAGACAGCTGTCCCGCGAATTCCTTAATCCGCAAAGGCTAATGCCATAAGACGAGCAGGACTAAAGAAAGAGAAGATCGGCAACAGCAGATAAGACCACTTATTCCTTGGGCTTAAGTTAAGGTTTCCTAAAAGAGCTTATTCTCGGCATCCCATCTCAGAAGGCTACGCACCTTGCCTAGCCACAACCTCTTTCGCATCGAGAAAGAGTAAGAATCAATCTCCTCGCTGATTAAACTAAACAATCGCTATTCTTTTTAAACGAAAAAAATCAGCAACAGTCGTGAAAAGCAAAGACCTCCGTAGAGCTAGATTAAACTTCCTCCGAGCTTGCCCGAGGAAAGATAATCGAAGAAAGTGTGAAAAGCAATGTGGCATTTGAATATAACTTCTTTTCTTGGCCTGGCCCCTCTATTTAGCTTTCCCATCTCACAAGGCAAGTCTATTCAATTTGGTAAGAAGATGCTTACTTTACCGTGTAAAGAGTAGTGACAGGAAAGCCTTTAGCTTCCTTTGTTCTACCCTTCGTGCGTGACCCGGAGCAGGTGGATTGACTATGAATCTAACTCTTCTTTATGTTTATGCAGTGACAGAGGCAACATCTCTATCTGAGATACCCGCGAGAGTGACTCGTTTCCTTAAGGCATGCCCCTAATCAACTTCCTATTGCAAATGCCAAAGCACCAAGAACGGGTATGCCATTAACACCAGATACGGGAACTGCTGATTTAATTGCATCTTTCTTATATTCTAAAATTAATGCTTCTCCCCTGAAAAGAGGGGTAATTCAAAAAAAGAAAAGCACGAGGAAAGATTGCACGCACAGATTACCTTCGCTCCTTTCCTGCCTTCCGGCTTAGACTGATTTCTTTTTTTTATGCGAAGAATTCCATCTTACCTTACTCTTAGTCTTCCTTAAAAAATGAAGGATTTTTCCAAAGGGGAAGACGAAATGAAAACGGAACTTTTTAGCTCCTTTGAAAGTTCCCGAACCGTATAGGAGCCTTGGTGGGACACTGAATGACTTTACTGTGACCAGACCTGGGATCTCTTTTTCAGTGAGTAGACTTTTTGAGTTTATAAGCAATCATTTCCATCTCTACCTATTTCTTCCCCCTGTCGACACTATCCCCTCAAATGTTCCCTCAATCTTGTTGCCAAACCACTCCTGCCTTCTTGTTTGCCAAATTTGCTAGCCTTGAAAGACTGAAGAAATTGGGGGTGTTTCAAGTCTCAGATTGCTCTCTTTATGCTATTGAGGAGGACACTATGGACTTCTGTTTTTGTGTCCATTTTCCGGCTATGTCTGGCATCCAATTTTAGCTCTGTGCAAGATATATAGGGGAAGTTACTTACTCTTGGAGACAGGAATAGTATTGGCTCTGTTAGACTATTACGGCTGACAACTTCTATGTTTGGATCATCAAGCTTGCACTATCCGCTTCTGTATATTTTATAAGGCAGGAGAGAAATCAGAGATGCTTTCAGCATCCGCTTATAGATAAATCAAATAAGTTTTAGTTCATGAGGTCATTGAAGCTGTCAGGTGTAAAGCTGCTTGTTGGAGGAAGATTCCTAATCAACAGATCCATTGGGAAATCCGCATCAATTAGGGGTTACCACAAAAGAATTTCTTACTAGACTCTAAGCTCTTTTGCTTGCTGGGGGGTAAGGTCTCCAGTCAACTATTTGAGGGAATGCCTTCTTTCTAGTTGTTCTGTTCTATCTATTAGGGGTAAAAAAAAGGGGATTTTTTAAGAACTTGATCGTACATACAAGATCTTGATATCCTTATTTGTCCGCTGGTTGGTTCTATAAAAGGCAAAAACAAAAGGAACAAAAGCTAGTCCCCTCTCGCTTCTTATCTTGATGTTCGATCTTTCATATAATTGATAGTCGAGATTACCCGTGTTAGTCATATGGCAAACTAGTCGGTAGGGTGTATGCGGGATTAAGCTGAATGCCATATGTAAAAAGTCCTGTATTGGTAAGAGATGGGAGAACTACGGCTCCGTATTCGTAGTTAGTACCATTGAGATCATACAACGGGAAAGATAGAAAGAGGGAAGATCATTCCATCTTAAGTCGGACTCGGGAAGGAGACACAGGCCACGAGAAGGGGGCTATCGCTTTCTAAAAGTCTACAAAACCGCAGACTAACTTCTTACTTCCCAAAACGGTGAAGAGGATCATGAAATCGGTGAGCTATGGGCCACAGGAACTAGCAGGTAGCATAGATACTGTAGAGAGCTCCCTGTATGTACTTTACAGGTGGATACAATCCATGTGTGGCTGTGTTCTCCACATTAAGAGTAAGAGTAGGGGAATGCGTGAACAGAAACAACGGCTCCATACGGCATAACAAAGATTGGTTTGTTGGGGTTTTTCTTTCGATTGGGTTTAGCTTCAGTTAAGCTCGTACAATCCAAAATTCTGGTATGAATTTGGTAGTCATCTCGATCTCTTCTCTGTTTATCTCTTTTTTTAATTGAATGAATGGATCGGTGAATATTAATATATATAATGATAAAGAAAGAATCCATCTCTACTCTACGCAGAAAGATCGTAGCTAGGATGACAGCGCTATCCCACTGATTGATTGAGCCGTATGACAATAAAAGTCTTTTCTTTAGTGAGTGACTTGGCTGTCAAGATCATATCGTGAGCAAGTAGGAAGCGAGTTTAAGTGAATAAAGTGTTAGAATGAGGAAGTAAAGCATCGAATTCAATGTGTTAAGCATATAGTGGAAGTAGCATGATTGGAGCTTCTTAGCGCTTAGGCTACTACCTATAAGCTTCAACCTCCTCTTACTTATTGAGAGATGACCTGGACCAGAAAGCTTTAATGGCGGGGGCAGAAAGGGAAGCAGGTACGAATAGAAGAAGGCCTAGAATAGCCAAGCAAAAGGGGTCCTTTTAAGTGGTCCAATCAGTCTAATGCGTAATGTCCGGTCTCGGAAGTCTTTTAGTAATCCAACAATTAGGAACCGAGTGGGGAAGTGAGCTCTACTCTAAACTCTAAAGGCTGCTCTGCCACCTAGGGGATAGGATACCTTTTCCTTTTCGTCCGATTCGAGAGCTGGATCTTCTCTAAGACCGGCTTACTAAGCTTTTTCAGCAGGACAAAAAAGGCCTTTGGTTTGAATGTTTGAATCGACTTCTTTTCTTATTTGATTCCTGATCTAAAGTAAAGGCGGAATTCGCTTTTTTAGAGGTCTCCTGCGCAGGCATAGGCATAGCATAGACTTTCTTTGAACATGGAAAAAAAGCTAGCCCGAAAGCTGCTTACCCAGACTTCCCTTAGCGATTTGACTGAAAGCTTGACGATGGGGCTGACTCTCGAAGGGGTGGCGAAGAAGGCTCAATTGCTGGGCTCTCGAGACAGTTTCCCCGTACCCAAGATTCCAAGGCCATGACCAAAAGCGGCAGAAGAATTCAAAGCGCGAAAGAGGAAATAGAAAAAAGGCCTAGCGTTGAGGCCTTCTGGCTTCCTTGTAAATAAGTTAGAATTAAAAGAAAGTCACGTTTCGGGCTAGCCTATGCTTACGCCTTTTCGTCTTCGTCCTGTAAGCCAGAATCTCATCTTCCGTTTTGGCTCTTGAGCAGGGGGTTCAGGGGGCTGCAAAAGCAAAAGAGGATTATAAGACGACTAAGGTAAGTAAGATCCCGTCCTCAAGATTCTATTCTGATGTAACGATAAATCCCTCTACCCTATTGGTTAATCCCGAAGGAAGCTTCCCTGGTAGAGCTGCTATAAGATAAGCTCTTTTTCCATTTAGTTTAGAGAGAGTAGCTTTACACGGTCTGGGTCTTCAGGGTCTGCTATTCCTTTCCTCTAATGACTAAATGTCAAACCTACCGAAATGGCTCTTTAAAGAAAGGCTTTATTCACAGGAAACTTTGGAGAGGGTCGACCAGTCCAGTCCATTTATCATCCCACCACTCACCCAAGCAAGCTCAGGAGTTCAGGTGCTACAGATTAGCTGCTTGAAGCCCGATCGTCAGTCACTTCCACCGAAGAGATATTGTTTTTGTCCTTCTCGGGTTCCAGTCCAACCTTCTGCTGCTGCCCCCGGCCTCTACTTAATTTAAGACTTTCTGGTCCAGGCCATCTCTCAGGCTTACAGTTGTAAATCCGAGTTCTCGTTACTACCGAATCCGTAGAAAACTTTCAAATGAGAAAAGAAGACGAAAGGTACGGCGGAGTTGGATCAACTTCTTAGTCTTGGGGCTTGTCAGATTATCCTTTTCGATAGTTGCTTCAAGGTAAAAATGCGCATTTGAGGCCCTTTTTTACAGGGGTTCGGTTCCTCTTCCGGGCTCGGTTATGGACGCGAGGCTAGGTCCTTTTTGACTATGTTTTCGGGTTTTAAAGGCCTTCCCCGAACGTTGAAAATGATTCAACTGAAGCTCCTAAGTACGGTCCGATAGCCACTATAGCCACTAAAAGGGTCATATCCTGTTGAAGAGGAAGTGAAAGGAGCGAGACCTTGCGGAGTAGGTACGGAAGGGGAGGCCTCTTCAGAGGTAGTGAAACCCCTTTATTTCAGCGAGGCAAGAGAGGATCTTTCTTTTAGGACCACATACCCTAATTGAGACCCCGAGGGAAGTAAGGAAGCGAAAGCTGGATCGACTCTAAAGTAGAGTAGCTGTACTTGCCTTTTTCTTAGAGTGGATTGAGGAAGAAGTGGAACTCCGATGAAAACGTAGTCTTGCTGCATCCCCTGAAGGAGCAGGGGCTAACTTATCCTTAAAATAAGCTGGATCCTCTGGAGTTAGATCGGCTGGAGTAGCTACTTACCTTACTGGTGTCCGAAGAAGTCTGTTGGTACAGATGTCATATGAGATGTGAAAGCGATTTCCGACTTAAAGACTACTAGTTTACTAAGAACTAGAGCCGACTGTAACATCCGACCAGAGAGGTCAGTCAGTGCTGGGAAAGCAAAGAATGGAATGTCTGTTCTATAACAAGAAGGTTGCTTGATTTGATTATTCTTTTTCAAGAGAAAGGCATAAGGACTCTGTAAATCGCGAGAATGCATATTCTGATGCTTGCACGGGTGATAGCTCATCTGCTTCCTTAAAAGTGAGTTTCACAGAGGGGAGGTTAGCGAGATCCCTTATCTGAGAAAAGGAGTCAAAACCCTAGCAATAAGGATGCCTCTCGAAGGCTTGGCCCGTATTACATTAGTGGGACTACGGCTGGCTCTTTCTCCTCAATCGGAGGGAATGCCATTCTTAACATCTTTCGAAACCTTTCTTTCACAGGTGGCATAATTCGTTACTATATAACCTTGAAAACTAAAGCGGCCTACTCTATCGCAGTAAGGGCTTAAGCGATCGAAGTGACCTAACCTGGCTCCATCTAGAAGGGCCGGCCCTCGGTCATCTATGTCGTCTTTGGAACTCCTAAAAGAGTTTACGGGCCTAGCTCAACGAAAAGGCAAGTCCTTCGGTTCCAGGTTCGAGTGATGGTTCACTAGTAAGAGATCAACGAAAAGCAAGCCTTCTTCCCAGTTTGGACTAAAAGAAAGTAGTTGAAAACCGAGACCAAAGGAGTGTACTTTACTTAATGAAGTATACTTAACGAGGGGCTGTTGAGTAAGGGAGGGGTCGGTATACTATTAGAAGTATTTTCTCTTTCACGGCAGGGATAGCACAAATGAGTAATGGAAGATCCATGTCCCCACCCTAGCTAGAAGAAAGAAAGGGTATGCCTGCGCGTAGAAGACCTAAAAAGCCTAAGCCTAATTCGGATCAGCCTATGAAAAGTAGTTCCCCGTGGAAAGCGAGAGAGCTATTGATGGAAGAGGAATCACCGGGTTGTTCGGTTCAATGGTTGGGAAGCTAAGCTCCTTAGAAAGGATTGACCGAGAAAAGGTCTTTCTTTCATGGACTAGATCCCGCGATCTTCTTACTGAGATACCAAGGTTTCACGAATCAGATGGGGAATCACCCACACGAGGACCATAAGACGCATTATAACGCTCTACAGAGCCCGAAAGACTGATTCCGGAGTTCGGGATCAGATCTGATTCCGAATGGGAGAATAGGAACAAGAGGAACGAAGTAGCTCGCCTAAAAGGAGAGGAACGACTTCAACAAGAGGAGCTACTCTTTACTTCGATAAAGAAAGAGCTTTATAAAGAGAGTTGCTTACTACGAAAAGCAAGATGCCTGCCCCACTAGTCTGATTTTATTGATCACTAGTCCTTACTCTCAGTTACTGATTCAAGAACGAATACCGAGACAGCCCTTCCCTTGCCGGTCTACTGCCTGATGGATTTACATCGCTAAGGAATCCGTAATTGACAGCAAGAGCTAAGAATCAATAAAAGGAAAATACCAATTAGATTAGAAATGTTCGCTCCTGTGGGAGTCGAACCCACCACATAGGCTTTTTCCTTGTTCTACCGAGATGAACTAAAGAGCGGTAACCCTTAAATCTTTGAAAGCATCTCTGAGCTCGGTCAAAGAAAAATACAATTCGAAATGCTCAATTCTGTAAGAGCTTATGTATCTTTATTTTTCCGGTTACGGTAAATAACCAAAGAGCGAACCAAGGCTCTACTGCTAACCAGTCTTCTTTTCCGACTCCTTCCCCCGAAACCACCAGCTATCCTGACCTAATTCATGCGCCTACTTAACCAAGTGAAGCGGGCCCACTGAGAAGAGACCCTCCCCCCGCTCTCTACCCGTTTACGATGTGGGCACGGTTATTATCTACTATAATATGATTATTTTACGATTATCGTCTCGGCTGTGTTTCTTTCTCGAATAGTTCCCGGCCAAAATGGGCCAGTTTGTTAAGTTTAAGAATGTTTTTTTGGGGGTCGGGCCTGTCCCTTGCTAAAATCCCCAGTGGATCTGGAGTCTCCTTGAGGTCTGGGATTCCTTCCTTCGTTGGGCTGGAACCGCTGTTCCCGGCTTCCGATGATTGTGAAAAAGACGAGTTTGAACTGTCCTTTTCGGAAATTAGAGCTTAGGAATTCGAGTCAGACCCCGAAGGAATCATATTGAAATCAAACTATTCCGTTGGTAACGAAGTATCCATAAGAGTGACAATGACTAAAGACATCAAGTTATGGAATCCTAGTTTTTGTAGATAGAAAGAGAAGGCCCATTTAAGGACTTTTTTTCCGATGGATATCAAATAAAAAAGTCGAAAACTCCAAGTAGATCCCCAAAAACGTGTAAAAACGGAACATAGTAGTAGAAATAAGCATGAATAAAGAATAGATTCTTCGTATTTGATTTCTTTTTCTCTTTGCTATCATTCCAAGCCCGTACCTTAGCTGTTCCTTAGCTTTCGAAGAAGCTAAGCTGTCCAGTATTCCAATCCGGTTAGGTTAGCATTCGAAGTCAGTTGAACTCCTTTTTGGTTGAGATTCAGACTCAGGGAAGATGACTCAGGCCCGATCGAGGTTATCTTCTTTCCTGTTTTTCACCATCCCCCGAAACTCTTAGAAAAGTGCAATGCTTTCTCTGTGGTCGAAGTGGTTCATGTCAGGTCCGTAATCCATTAGCAGTCCACCCCAAAAGGGTAGAATTCCTCTCCTTTTAGGCGAGCTACTTCGTTCCTCTCAAACCTTTCACTTTTCGTTTTTGTCTGTTAGAAAACTGCGCTTTCTATCCTTATCTTATTAGCCGTAAGGGGAGCCCTATTCTATGGAACAAACCCAATATCCTGCGTATCATTCTCTTCTTCTTACTTCTGTTCTTTATGCACCGCTATTAGCCCTCGCAACATTCGCTGACAACGACCGTGAGGGTTACGGTTAAGGCTATGGCTGCGATCCATGTTCATAGCACTGGCTGAGTTTCCACAGCGCTTGGCTGTTCCACTGGATATGGAAAGGTCAGTTTGCTAGGAAGCTGAAAGCAACCTCCAG